AGAAATCATATCCTCTACCAAGACATTAACCGCTGAAGCAGAAAGCTTTTTGAAAGAAGGTATTCAAGAGCAACTGGAACGTTTTCTACTTCAGGAGAAATTATAAAAAAATAAAAGAAATAGATCATTCTTATTTTTGATTCTTTAGTCAATTTTATTCTTTAATTAAATTTTTAATTAATTCTATAATATAAATAGAAGTATATAAGTTAAGTATATAATAGAAAGAAGTATATAACTAATATCTGTTTAATATTAAATTTTAAAGCATTCAGAATTTTTTTCTTATTCTATTTCTTTCTTATCTTTTTTCTAAATAGAATAAAAATATATTCTATATAATATATGAAATGGAAATAATAGATAAATATCAATATATTTATATCTATATTGATATTGCGTCCAATAGGATTTGAACCTATACCAAAGGTTTAGAAGACCTATGTCCTATCCATTAGACAATGGACGCTTTTCGCTTTTTTTGACTTTCCAATTGTTAAAAAAAAAAGAATGTGCTAAATCTTTTTAGCAATTGTGTATTGAATTCACTTCAATACACAATTGCTATTAGACAATTCTAATAGAGAAAATTGTCTCTAATAAAAAGGGGCAATTTAGAATTTAGAGCGGGTAGCGGGAATCGAACCCGCATCGTTAGCTTGGAAGGCTAAGGGTTTTAGTCGACGTCGATTGATCATTTTTATATTTTTAACGTCTCTAATTCAAAACCGAACATGAAACTTTGTTTTCATTCGGCTCCTTTATGATGGATGGAGAAATTCCCAAATAAAATAAGACGGGAACAAAATAAAAATTCGACCCATAACATCTATGTTAGCTTTTTTTTCCGTCTGGGTGCTTTCACAGAAAATTTTGCTTTCTAGATGATCCTTCTAGAAGATAGAAAAGGAGAACTCGAACAATCTTTCTAGTTACTTCGTTCTTTATTTCTATTTAACGGAATCCTTAGGAAAAGTATTTTGTTTCCACCGAGCTAAAACAATATAATATGTCGATGTCTTTAGTAAACCAAAGTTCTCGTTTAATAGCTATTTTGCTTCAATTTTTTCTATACCAAACAATGAATAGAACTGAAGATTTAGTTACGATTAGAAAGAAACTTTTCTAGCTTTATCCATGGATCCTCTTGTTATACTTATTGAATTGTAAATAGTCATCCAATTCAAAAATTATGTTTCGGAATTTCATAATCCAAATTTACAATTGATTAGAGTCTTTGGATACAAATTACGAGAATCTATAATCTTCCTTGAATCTTTCATTGAAAGGTAAAGGACTAAATCCTTTTAAGAAATAAAGTTTTTGATCGGAAGATTAATCAAACCGAGAGACCCTTTAACTATTAAAGGGGTTAAAGGAACGAATCACACTTTTACCACTAAACTATACCCGCTACAATGCAATTATTGCATATAAATTGACCTTTTGTCGAACAAAGTAATCGGGAGTGTAATAAAAAAATCTGAAAAAAAAAATTAGAAAATTCTAGCGTAGACTTAATAAAATTAGTAAAAGCGGATTCCATTTTTTTTTTTCAATTTCAAATCTTTTTTGTCTAAAAATCCAGCGGATTAGTCTTTTTAACTTTAACAAAAACAAAAAAAGGCCCGGCTGGGGACTGACCAGGCCAGGCTATTAAAATAAAAAAGATCTTTTACTTGTGTTTGGACGAGACAAAATAAAAAAAGGATTCTCTATTTCTATTATTGTGGTTTTATTTATTTCTCTTTCGAGTTCGAGCCTTTTCTTTATCTAATCTTTATCTACATTTTTTATGTAAATAGAATTACTGAGAAAGTTCTATAAAAAAAGTTATATAATAGTAATATATATATTAATTATATATATAAATAGATGATAAATATATTTATATAATAAAAAAGAAATTATATAATTATATATAATAAAATATAGAAAATGAAAAAATATATATAATATAAAGAATAATCTATACAAAAAAAGAAAGTTTTTTAAGAATAAAGTGGAGAAGGTTTTTTTTTTCAAGCCTTTTTTTGTCTAATGGAATCTAAAAAGTATCCCTTTTCGATTAGGAGAGATGGCTGAGTGGACTAAAGCGTTGGATTGCTAATCCATTGTACGAGTTAATCGTACCGAGGGTTCGAATCCCTCTCTTTCCCTTTCTCCTTTTGATGATGTGTAATAGATAAAATCCTAATAAAATTCGAGCATTTCCACTAATTAAATAAAGTTAAATAAAGCAATAAAAAACCTTTCTTTTTTATTCTTCACGTCCCGGATTACGTCCTGGATCATTAGATAGGAATCCAAATATGAAGAGAGAAACAAAGAATATAACTACAGTGTATACAAAAAGTTTGAGAGTAAGCATTACACAATCTCCAAGATCTTACTTTTTTTTTTCAAAAAAAAAAAGAGAATAGATTCTCTATTTTTATACCAAATATCTAATTTTGATACCAATAAATCAAGTGATTTATTTTTTTTTTCTAGAAAAAAAATAAAAAAAAAAGGTTTCAGAAAGTCATTTGTAATAAGATAATAGTCGAGTCTTTCATATTCAAACAGATTTGCATACCAACATCTAGATATTTTTTTTGGTGAACTCAAATCTAATTAGGTTCTTTCATTTAGGGAAAAGAGGATAAAATTGAGGAAATAGAATGATCCAGATTGAGTATGGCTACCAAAAAAATTCAATGTTTGAATTGAGAGTTCGTTCATACGTCAAGATTTTTTTGATCTTTTGAATTGTTGGAAGAATAAAAATCGTGAATTTTTCTAAGACAGTATTAAGAATTTCATCGAAAACTTACGGCTGCTTGCCAAACAAAGGCTAAGAGAAGAAAGAAAAGAGGTATTACGGGCATAACATCTACGATTGGATTCAAAAAGGCGTAGGCCTCCGGCAATTTGGCGACTAAAAAAGTGCTTGAAAAAAGGGCAGAATTAAAACAAATACAGATCAAATTAAATATATTAAGCATAACAAAAATTGGTGTTCTTGTGGATAATTTAATTTTGATTGAGTTATTAATATATTTTTTATATAAGGAAAAAAATAAAGAAAGATAGTCTAAAAAGACTTTGTTGAACTTACTCAATCAAAAATCCTTTCATTCTCTTATGAGAATTAAAGAAATAATATTTTCATACAATATCTTAATTGAATTCTATGTAATGATCAATAAAGTCAGTTTGATTTGCTATCTACACGTGTCAAAACTCTAGCACCAATGTAATCTATATTTAATTTGGGCTGAAATTGAATTGACGAACAACCAATAGCAATATTACTCTTTTAGTAGTCTTGAATAAAAATCGAAATGGGGCGTAGCCAAGCGGTAAGGCAACGGGTTTTGGTCCCGCTATTCGGAGGTTCGAATCCTTCCGTCCCAGAGTACAGTCATTACGGAATCAATCTTCTATTGCCTTTGTACACCATCTTTCTCTTTCTGTTTAAAAATCCAATATTTTTTAAGAATAAAATATTTAAATGAAAAGAAGAATCAACATTTTTTTCATCATTTCAACCGAATTCAAAAAAATCTATTTGCTTTTTTTATTTGTGTTTGATGCGGGTAAGTAAGGTAGAACCGTAGATTATAAGAGTTTTAAAATATATATATTTATATATATAAATATAGATTTATATTCAAATTTATATTTTACATATATACAATCTAATATGGGATTCATTTGAATTCTGACTGAACCTTTTACGCGTAAATTCACTATTCCATTCATAGAGAAAGAAAAAGTATAGATTACGATATACTGACTGAACTATGACTATTCATGATTCCATAATTGAATCAATTACACAAACTAGAGGAATGTTATGGTAAAACTTCGTTTAAAACGATGTGGTAGAAAGCAACGTGCGACTTGAATTGAAGGACATGATCTGCTGTGGATTTTTTGATCCGCCACTTTTTATATAGGAATATAGGTGCTCTTGGCTCGACATTTTGTGTTCTATTTTACTAGAGTCCTACACTTTTTTTGAATATAAAAAAGAGTACAGGATGGAGCTCAAGGAGAATAGAAAGTTTTTATTCCTTTCGCAGGAGTAAGGATCTAGGGTTAGTGCGAATCAATAAGTTGGAACAACTTCGTAAGTCTTTTTATTTTTATATTGAAAAAAAAGCCCTTTCAAGCAATTTTACAATGGAAAGGGAAATTTTTTTAAAATTGTAAAATTCTTTGAATCAAAAGTCTATCATGCGTGAATCAAGCGTTTGTATGATTCTTTGATAGAAAGAAAAGAAATCATAAACAAAATAAGGGGCTTGTTGCTGCCCTTTTTTAATAAAACGATTCAAGATCACCGAAGTCATGTCTAAACCCAAAGATTCAAAGTAAGGATAAAGAATCCTGAAACAAGGAAATCCAGTTTTCAATTGTTTGAACAACTAGATCAGAATGAAGAATCAAAATTGATTCTAAAAAATGAGACAAACAAAAAAAGGGTTAGAGACTACTCAATAAAAAGAGTACTTAAGGATTCTCTGTTGAGATATTTGAGAGTTATTTAACTTGAGTTACGAGAGTACGAATGTTACGAATGCTTTTTTTGGAAAAAAAAAATATTTAGGGTTTCAATACTGGCTAATTGATTTAATGTTTTTATTAATCTATTTAATATTTGAATTTTATACAGAGAGTTAACTCAATACTCATTGAATTTTTTTTCTCGAGCCGTACGAGGCCAAAGCCTCTTATACGTTTCTAGGGGGGGTATTATTCATATACATCTATCCCAATGAGCTGTTTATCGAATCGTTGCAATTGATGTTCGATCCCGAAGAGAAGGAAGAGATCTTCGGAAAGTGGGTTTTTATGATCCGATAACTAATCAAACTTATTTAAATCTTCCTGCTATTCTCGATTTCCTTAAAAAAGGCGCTCAACCAACAAGAACAGTTCATGATATTTCAAAGAAGGCAGGGATTTTTACGGAATTAAGTCTTAATAAAACGAAATTGAATTAATGAAATATAAAAAAGAGGATGTGAAAGACTCGTATATAGCTTGGTATCAAATTTTATCTACTCTTTTCTTTCCTCCTCTTTCGCTTCCATCATATTTATTTTGATTTATTAGAATTTCGATTTATTTTTTAGTATTCTTCCTAAGGTACGAATACTAAAAAATACCCTGCTAACAACTACTATGTCTTATAATCATAAACAAATTTATGAAAATAATTTTTGATCTATAGAAATTCTAATTTTTGTATAAATACAAAATTTTACTGTATAGAAAATATAGAAAATAATACTGTATATAAAATAATATATTAATTCTGAATAAAATTAATATATATATTAATATATGATTTTCTAAATATATATATTTTATTATATGAATAATTTATTCATTAATTATAAAAAATTAAAGGCCATAAAAAATAGGTCTAAAAAAGTATAAAAAGATTTGAGATTACCCTACCTGGCTTAGTTTTGATTGATTGTATGAACTAACAAACCAAGGGGTTAAGCTTTTTTATTTATTTTTTCTATTCTTTTCGCTATATTAAAAATTAACAATCATATTGACAACAGTGTATCGACCAAATATAATTCTCTCATAGAGAAATAGATCTATTTATCCCTGACGCACACATGACTGGATTTTTCTTTTTTTTTTTCTTTATTCTGGTTGTATCTACATATTTGCAGTACTTTATTTTTTTGTTTTTTGGGGTTGCTAACTCAACGGTAGAGTACTCGGCTTTTAAGTGCGACTAGCATCTTTTACACATTTGTATGAATAAAAGGATTCGTCCAGATCTGCGGTAGAGTTTGTAAGACCACGACTGATCCTGAAAGGAATGAATGGAAAAAATAGCATGTCGTATTAAGGAAGAATTCAGATAACATTTTTTTGCTTTCCTGATCGGTACAACCTTGTTTTCGGTGTCGACAAAAAAAAAGGAATTACAATTTGGGTCGAGTGAATAAATATAAATGGATGGATAAAAAAACCAGTTTTCCTTATTCGAGGAAAAAAAAAAAAAGAAACGAGCTTCCATTCGTAATTTGAAAAATTACCCGATCTAATTAAATGTTAAAAATAGATTAGTGCCTAATACGGGTATGGGAAGGAATTTTTTTCTTGTGTGTTATTATCAATTTTTTCATGAGTCCTAATTATTTTTTTCCCTAGTCCGTTTGGGTTAGGTTGGAGATGGATGTGTAAAAGAAGCAGTATATTGATAAAAAAAAATATATATGTATTTCCAAAATCAAAAGAGCGATTAGGTTAAAAAATAAAGGATTTCTAATCATCTTGTTTTGTTGTTCTATAATATAACGAACAGAAACCTATTAAAGATAGAGAATCCGGTTAGCAGTCTACCTGTTTATGAGGTATCTATTGCTTTCGTAATCTAATACCTTATTTTGACTGTATCGCACTATGTGTCATTTCAGAACTCAAGAAAATAAAGACTTTACTTTCAGTTCAAATCGAATTTCAATCCAAATGGAGAAATTTCAAGGATATTTAGAGTTCGATGGGGCTCGGCAACAGAGTTTTCTATATCCACTTTTTTTTCGGGAGTATATTTATGTACTTGCTTATGATCACGGTTTAAATAGATTAAATAGAAATCGCTCTTTTGTCTTGGAAAATGCGGATTATGACAAAAAATATAGTTCACTAATTGTGAAACGCTTAATTTTGCGAATGTATGAACAGAATCGTTTGATTATTCCCACTAAGGATTTGAACAAAAATCCCTTTTTGGGGCATACCAATCATTTCTATTATCAAATGATATCTGTTTTATTTGCAGTGATTGTAGAAATTCCTTTTTCCCTAAGATTAGGATCCTCTTTCGAAGGAAAACAATTAAAAAAATCTTATAATTTACAATCAATTCATTCAATATTTCCCTTTTTAGAAGATAAATTATCACATTTTAATTATGTGTTAGATGTACTAATACCTTACCCCATCCATCTAGAAATCTTGGTTCAAACCCTACGTTACCGGATAAAAGATGCCTCTTCTTTGCATTTTTTTCGGTTCTGTCTATACGAGTATTGCAATTGGAAGAATTTTGATATTAAAAAAAAATCAATTTTAAATCCAAGATTTTTCTTGTTCTTATATAATTCTCATGTATGTGAATACGAATCCATCTTTTTTTTTATACGCAAGCGGTCTTCTCATTTACGATCGACATCTTATGAAGTCCTTTTTGAGCGAATTTTATTCTATGGAAAAATACAACATTTTTTAAAAGTCTTTGTTAATAATTTTCCGGCGATCCTAGGGTTACTTAAGGATCCTTTCATACATTATGTTAGATATCACGGAAAATGCATTCTGGCAACAAAGGATACGCCGCTTCTGATGAATAAATGGAAATATTATTTTGTTAATTTATGGCAATGTTATTTTTCCGTATGGTTTCAATCGCAAAAGGTCAATATAAATCAATTATCTAAAGATAATTTAGAGTTTCTGGGTTATCTGTCAAATTTGCGA